ATGTTACGAAGGAAGCCAATCTCCCTGTAAAAAGATTAAAAATCTTTCACCTATTCTCGGTCATCGAAACAAAAAAATATAATAGTTAAAACACCACTAACAAAAATAAAGACTAGGCAAGTAATAAAAGAATACTTTCTATTCTGAGTACTTCTAGTAAACTTTAAATAGAAGGAATAAAAAAATTTTAAATAGAAGAAAAGACTTAAAAGAGCTCCTAGAATAGGAAAAATAAGATAACCATACCAAATTTCACAAATTAAAGCCCTTTTTAAAATTCCTCACTTTCCAATAAACATGGTAAAGGGAGGTAACCCTCTTAAACTCAGCACTGTCATCCTAATTATTAAATCATGTATCAAAAAACAAAAAAATATAAGAATGAAAAAAGTAATACAGTAAATCAGAAAGTAAACCCATAAATTACCAAAGACAGAACCAAAACAGGCTCAGCCTGTGTGAGAAATAGAAGATCTTCCTAATATAGCTCGAAAAGATGTTTGGTTTAAGCCAATAACTGAGCCTGTTAAGGCCCTTAGACCTCCAAAAATTATGATAAATGGGATGAACCAATCCAGGTTTTCCGCAAAGATTACAATAAAAGCTAAAGGAGGGACTTTCTGTCAACCTAATAAAATAAACATTGGTAACCAGTTTAACCCAGAAACAACACTTGGGACTCAAAAATGTATTGGGAAAATCCCCAATTTCATGAATAACCTTATAACAAAAGTAAAGTTGAAAACCCAGATAGTTATAAAGTTAATAAAAACAAAAACTCCCCCTAATATCAACAAAGCTCTAGCCAAGGCTTGAATACAAAAATATTTTATTGCTGATTCTTTTCTTAGAGAAGAAAACCTGAAATCACTGAATAACAAAGGAATTAAACCCAAAAATCCGAGCTCAAGACCAACCCAACAAATAACTCAATTAGTGGAAGAAAGCCTCACTAATGGCCCTAAAATTAATATAATTAAAAATAAAATATTTCCAGAGGACATAAAGCAACAGAATGCGACATCCTATATTTGTCAACATCAATGACACCCGTTCATCCGGCGGTTACTCCTATCTATTTTAACAAAAACAAAATAAAAACCAAATTAAGAATTCTTCCTATTTATGGGACACCCATTTCACTTAGTTGAATACAGCCCTTGACCTTTATTAAACTCGTTCGCTGTCTTGTGTATACCAACAGGATTAGTGTATTACATTCGAACAGGCGATTTCACCTTAATGACTTTAGGGGCTTTAATAGTTACATTCATTTCTTATCTTTGATGACGAGACGTAGTTCGGGAATCAACTTTTCAAGGACATCACTCTTCATATGTTGTTTCCGGGTTAAAAGCTGGATTTATTTTATTTATTGTATCAGAAGTTTGTTTTTTCTTTTCTTTTTTCTGAGCTTATTTCCATAGAAGACTGGCACCTACATTAGAGGTTGGGTCAGTTTGACCACCAGTTGGAATTAATACTCTTTCTCCGTTTCAAGTACCATTACTAAACACTTCAGTTTTGTTGTTGTCAGGTGTAAGAGTTACCTGGACTCATCACAGACTTGAAAAGGGAGATAAATTTAGAGCATTACAAGGATTGTTTCTAACTCTAGCTTTGGGATTCTATTTTCTTTGATTACAATATGGGGAATATAGAGAAACAGCATTTTCAATTGCTGATAGTGTGTATGGATCAGCTTTTTTCATTGCAACAGGATTCCACGGTATACATGTGATGGTAGGAGCTTCTTTCTTAACAGTTTGTTTTATTCGGATGGCAACTCTTCATTTTGATAAGGGACACCATTTAGGGTTTTTGGCAGCTGCCTGATATTGGCATTTTGTAGATGTTGTCTGATTATTTTTGTATGTTAGAATCTACTGATGAGGTTCTTTCTAGAATAGCTTAATATTAAAGCACTGACTTTGTAACTCAGAGATAAACATAAACTTTTTCTAGATCATTTTTTAATTGACTATAATTTCAGGATTCTAATAAGTCAAAACCAATAAATAAAGAAGATTTAAAAATTAAGAGTAAAGGTAAAAAGTGTATAATAAGGCCAACCATTCTATAACTTTTTAAAGGTCTCCCCCTAAAAAAGTAAGTAGAGAACGCCCCATGATTTATTGATCTATATAAATATATATTATAACTGGCCCTAAAAAAAATCATTAAGCCTATACAAAGAACCAGTCAGAGATTTCAGTTTCATAAAGTACCAATAACTACTATTTCGCCTATAAGGTTTAAGGTAGGAGGACATGCTATATTGATACAACAAAAAATAAATCAAAATATTCTTAAAGTAGGGTAAACTTGAAGCATCCCCTTCATATAAGGTAAATTACGGGTATGTCTCTTTTTGTAAGAGAAATAAGCTAGACAAAATATAGCAGAAGATGAAAATCCATGTGCAACTATTGTTACAATAGCTCTAGTTACACCTCAAGATGAGTCTAGAATTAGCCCGGCTGCTACAATTCTTATATGTCCTACTGAAGAATAAGCTACTAAGGACTTTACATCTACCTGTCGAAGACATATTAGAGTAGCCAAAAATCCTCCTCATATTCTTAAACATACAATGATAGTTCTATACTGATCTAAGACTATATTGAAACAGTAAATTATTTGCATAATTCCGAAGCCCCCTAATTTTAATAGGATACCAGCCAAAATTATTGATCCAGCTAGTGGAGCTTCTACATGAGCTTTAGGTAACCAGAGATGTGCCCCATATATTGGTAACTTTACTAGGAATGCCCCATATAACACTAATCCAATTACCCCATTAAAAATAGGGCTAGATAAATGAAGTATGTAAGTTTCAGTTGTCCTCATAGAAGAACAATGTCAAAGAATACCAATCAAAAGTGGTAAGGAAGCCCTCACTGTATACAGTATCATATATGTCCCAGCTTGTAAGCGTTCAGGTTGGTACCCCCAACCAATAATTAAAATCAAAGTAGGAATTAACGACACCTCAAAAAAAACATAAAATATAACAAGATTACATCTAGAAAAAGCCAATACCAGGACAAGGGAAAGAGTAATTAAACACAACATATAAGCCCAAGACTTCTTCTCTTCAGGTGTGCATACTAAAGACAGTAAACAAAGCAAAGAGGAGAGGAATACCAGAATTCTAGAAAATGTAGACGTAAAAAAAATACCATCTAAACTTAAGGAAAAATTTATATTTATTTGTATTAAACCTAAAAATACAGCCAATATTAGTGTAAATATTGAAACCCTTCACTTTATTATTAAAAAAGAAACTAAAATAACACAAATAATTTCAATCATATGAGGACGGAAAATAAATATTTCCCAAACTCAAGTTAGCAGCCTAAGTTTAAAATCCCCAAAAGTAACTTTTTGTTATAATAAAGGTTTTGAAAGCCTTTCAAGAGAAATAAGACTTTCTCAACATTTACGTAATTCTTTAAAAACCCGTAAAATGTTAATATTATTTGCCATCTTTGTTATTATTTTATCCATTGCTTTAGTTATCGTTTATTATTTAACTAACTATCTAAGATCTTTGGACATAAGGGAAAAGTTAACAGCCTTCGAATGTGGTTTTGACCCACTAAGAAAAATACGATCACCATTTTCTACACGGTTCTTTCTATTGGTTGTTCTATTCCTAATTTTTGATGTTGAAATTGCTCTATTATTCCCTGTTTTGAGTATGTTTTGTAGGAATGTTTCTTTTTTAATGAGAACTAGTTTAATATTATTTTTATTTATTCTCCTATTTGGAATATTTCACGAATGAAATGAAGGAGCCTTAGACTGATTTAGAAATTGAATAGGTAAGCTAAAACTTAAGCTCTTGGGCTCATAACCCAATAATAGACTATGTCTCCTACTCAAGACTTTGTAATGATTAAAAATTAGCCTAAGTTAAACTTAGCATGGTAATTTTGGTTTAAAAAATTCTATGTAATTCTCTTTTTTATCAACCCAGCAAGAAACATTAAACTATATTAGAAATAATAATTTAATTTAGCTTTAAAAATTGGACTAATTAGGTGCCAGCAGTCGCGGTCATACCTATCAATTGAGTTAATTATATTAGGTAAGCTAAAAGAATAAATTTTTATAATCAGGTGAAATTGTTATGAAAACAAAAATTTCTCTCTTAAATCTTAAGCTGAAATTCCCTCGATAAACTAGGATTAGATACCCTACTATATAGAACTAAAATTCAATACCTAAGCATTAAGACTTTATAGTTAAAACTTAAATTACATGGCGGCAGTTAAAAACTTCAGGGGAACTTGCTAAATAAATGATAACCCACAAAAAACCTTACTCTTACTAATTCTGAAGTTTGTATATCGCCGTCTTCAGTTCTCGTTTGAGACGAGCCCAAAACCTTAAAATTAAAAAAAGGCAGGTTATGATGCAGCCTATATAAGAGTTAAAAGTGAGTTACAATATAAATTAAATTTGGAATCTTTGTGAAATAAAAGAATTAAAATGGACTTGAAAGTAAATCTTTTAAATACATATTAATTGAATACTAAAACTTTAACTGTGCACAAATCGCCCGTCGCTTTCGTTGAAAAATGAAATAAGTCGTAACACAGTAGGTGTACTGGAAAGTGCACCTGTCTTAATGGTGAAATAATCACATCACTTTTTCAAGGTGGAATTGAATTTAACATTCTTAAGATACTATATAAAAAATTATTTGAAAGCGAAAATCGCGCTAAGTTTCGGCCTTAGTCTTGGGGCTCTTTAACCCCTCAAATAAATGTTATCTGACCTATTTTCTTCGTTAGACTGTATACAAGCTGGTAAATTATCAGTATTCTTATGAACTTTACCAATTATAATAGCATCATTGTTTTCTATTAGTTCATCTTGAGCCCAGTCATACAAAAAAGTGGCACTTACTTTAATTTCAATTAATAGAGAAACTCGACAAAAGGCACTTCTTGGTTTTCCTTTAATATTATTTACTTTAATATCGATTCTTCTTGCAATAAACTTTCTAGGGTTAATTCCATTTGTTTATGGGCCTACTAGTAATGTATGAATTTCTGCTTCCCTCGCAGTAGTGTTTTGAAGTTTATTAATTTTTTCAGGATGGGTAAAATTTCCAAAGGAATCTGCTGCTCATTTTGCTCCTGCTGGGGCACCTAGAGGGTTTATTCCATTCTTAGTAGTAATTGAGACTGTTAGAATTTTAATTCGACCTTTAACTTTAACTATCCGGATCATTGCAAATATTAGGGCAGGTCATATCATTATAGGATTAATTGCTACATCCTTTACAACCTGTACTTTATTAACCTTTGGGCCTATCATTATAGTCCATGTTGGTTACAACATATTTGAAATTTTTGTTTGTTCTGTACAGGCATATGTATTTTCACTTTTAGTTAAACTTTATGGAGAAGAGCACCCTACATTTGCTACTTAATAAACCCCAGCTCTAGTTTAACCAAAAGGATGAAGCTATATTAAGCATTTAACTGTTAATTAAAGATAGCATATTTTCAATCTATGCCATCCTTGGCTATGCCACAGTTAAGACCTATACTGGGATTTTTTATATTTTTATTTATTTTAGCATCCTACCTTATTTTATTGTGTGGATTAAGAAAAAAACATTCATTTGTTTCCCCTACTAAAGTAAGAAAATCTACAAAAACCTCTCTTCTTTATTTCTAATTTTTATGAAATGGCAGATAAATGCATAAGCTTTAAGCGCTTAAAATGACTTTCAGTCTTTCATAATTAAACCTGAAATCTTTTTGGTGTCAAGCACGGAAGGTTTTGAGCCTTTAAGAGGGTTACCACCCAAAAGATTTCTAGCATCTTCTATCTGGAATAAAACAAGATATAAAGTTATATATTAAAATAACTTCTGAGTCCGAAGTTCAGATAGTTAAAGTATCGCTGGAGGGGGTTTGAAGTTAGGTTAAGTATTAAATAGATATAAAGTATCGCTGGAGGGGGTTTGAAGTTAGGTTAAGTATTAAATAGATATAAAGTATCGCTGGAGGGGGTTTGAAGTTAGGTTAAGTATTAAATAGATATAAAGTATCGCTGGAGGGGGTTTGAAGTTAGGTTAAGTATTAAATAGATATAAAGTATCGCTGGAGGGGGTTTGAAGTTAGGTTAAGTATCTGAACTTCGGACTCAGAAGTTATTTTAATATATAACTTTATATCTTGTTTTATTCCAGATAGAAGATGCTAGAAATCTTTTTTATAAGTTTGCAACTTATCGTTGAACTCAACTACAACCTGCCATTTTATGAAGGTAAAAGTAATCGAAGATTATCTAAGGAGCCACAAACCTAAATTTTAATTTAAACTAACTTTTACATTCTTTAGGCTAACTAGGTTAGTCCTTTTGCTTGGAAGGCAAATGTACATTAATACTTACTAAAGAACTTTAAAATTGTAAGTTACAAAAATCTTCAAGATTTAGTGCTTCAACAACGATAGGTATGAATGAATGATTAGCTCCACAGATTTCTGAGCATTGCCCGTAATAAACCCCTGGCTTTTCTACAAATATTCTCATTCTATTTAATCGGCCGGGCACAGCATCTATTTTGATCCCCATCGATGGAAGTGTTCAAGCATGCAACACATCAGCAGATGTTACAATAACAGTAGTTTCTATTCCAAAGGGGACAACTGCCCGATTATCAACTTCTAAAAGACGGTAATCTCCTTCATTGAGGTCATTTTCTGGTACTATATACGAATCAAACCTACCATTATTTGATAATGGGACTTCATAACTTCAATATCATTGGTGGCCTGTAGCTTTTAAAATCATACCATTATCCCTTCTCTGTTCATCAAGTAAATACAAAAGACGAAGTGAAGGTAAAGCTAACCAGATTAGTAATAAAGCTGGAACAATTGTCCAAACTGTCTCCAATCGTTGGGCCTCTAATACAGTTCGTGAAGTCAATTTATTTCTGATTAGTTTTAGTCCTAAAGAGCCACAGAAAGTAAAAATCCCTAAAAGTAAAATTATAGCATGGTCGTGAAATAAAAATATCTCTCTTTGAAGTGGAGAGCCAGCATCTATTAGATTTATTTGTCCTCAAAATCTCATGTAAACAAAAGAAAATATCTATAGTTACAGCTTCAATGTAATGCTTTAAAATTTAAGCTATTTGTTTATTTGGTTACAATTTCTTTAGTTGCATCTAAAGCTTGACAAGCTTTAATTTTTCTTAAACTAAACCAAATAAGCCAAGAGTTTTTTCCAGATAGCTGGTATTCTAACTAGTAAAATAAAAGATACAAAGTATAAAATACTAATTGGAATTGCTAAAGTAGCGTATGGTTCTTCAATTGGACATGCACCTAACCAGGTTAAAATTATAAAAAAAACTACTAAGTTTCAAAAGACAATCTGATAAGGGGGTGTAAAAGATCTAGGTACTAATTTCCCGTAAGCTGCTCTCATTGGTAAAAAATACAGGATTATGACCGAAGCTGCGAGAGCAATCACTCCACCTAATTTATTAGGGATTGATCGCAAAATGGCATAAGCAAAAAGAAAATACCATTCTGGTTGAATGTGAACTGGAGTTACTATGGCCCTAGCTGGGTTAAAATTTTCTGGATCCCCTAAAATTGTGGGGAAAAAAATTCCTAAGACAACAAATATTCTTAATAGTAAAACAAAACCAACAATATCTTTTCAAGTAAAGTAGGGATGAAAAGGGATTTTTCTAATATGGTGTATTTCACCTAAAGGGTTGGTTGATCCTTTTTCATGAAGAAATAAGATATGAAGGGCTCTCAGCCCAGCAATAAGGAATGGTAAAATGAAGTGTAACGAATAAAATCGGTTTAATGTTGATTGTCCCACAGAAAACCCTCCCCACACTCATTCTACAATATATGTTCCTAAGTAAGGAATAGCAGAGACTAAATTGGTAATCACAGTAGCCCCCCAAAAAGATATTTGACCTCAAGGTAAAACATAACCTAGGAACGCAGTTCCTATTCTAACAATAAAAATAGTTACTCCTACTATTCACGTGTGAGGCTGTGAAATATACCTTTGATAGTATAATCCACGTCCAATATGTAAATATAAAAAAACGAAAAATAAGGAAGCCCCATTCGCATGGAAGTTTCGGAACAGCCATCCTCCTGGAACATCTCGTATGATATGAATCACGGAGGCAAAAGTATTGGTTATATCTGCGGTGTAATGTATTGATAAAAATAGCCCTGTTAGAATTTGAAGAAATAGAAGCAATCCTAGAATTGATCCTCCATTCCATCAAATAGAAAATCTTATTGGACTAGGTAAACTGAGAAATTGCTCGGCTGGGTTTGCTTGACGTATTTTATGCATAAAATTTTATCGAGTCAAAAGATGTTACAAGATCGTTTCCACGTAATCGTAGAATTCTAACAAGAAGGGATAATCCTAGTGCAGCTTCGCAGGCCGCGAAAGTTAAAAGAACTAAAAACATTGAATAGCTATTTTTATAGATTATACAGAAGGAAAATAGAAAAATTAGTAAACTTAACATTAAGGCCTCTAAACTAATTAATAAAATTAAAATATGTATATTTAATTTTGTAAAAGTAAAAAAAGAAGTTAATACACCAACCCAAGAAACTTTTATTAAAATCAACGAGACCAGAGTACTCATTTTCGGCTTTGAAGGCCAACGGTTTATTTGAAATTTAACCTATAATCCCGCAAGGGGCATATTCTGCCATATATAAATTTACAATTTATTGCCTATTTTCTTCAGCCACCAAAATTTACTATTCTGCTTTAAAGGTTAATTCTTATAGAAACTAAACATAGAGCACATAGAGAAAATGGTAAAAAGGACTTTCAACATAACATTATTAGTAAATCATAACGAAATCGTGGGTAAGCCCCACGAACTATTAGAAATATAATAGCAATTAACGTAATTTGGGCTGGAAATAAAAATGAAGTAAAATAGGTTTGGGAAAAAAATCAAATAGTTGTCGCTATTGATATAAACAAGATTCTGGCATACTCTGCTAAAAATAATATAGCAAATAAACCCCCTCCGAATTCTACGTTAAATCCAGAAACTAATTCAGATTCCCCTTCTGCAAAGTCGAAGGGCGCTCGATTAGTCTCTGCAACAGTTCTTGTAAACCAGACTATTAACATTGGTACTAGTAACATCGTGATTGGAAATGCAATTTTAGAAGCCTCATCCCATGAGCATGTGACTAGTAAAAATGCACTAAAAAGTAGGAGTAAAAGCATTCTGACCTCATAAGAAATAGTTTGGGCAGCTGCTCGTAGAGCCCCTAGGAAAGCATATTTTGAATTAGAGGCCCACCCAGCTAATATAGTTCCGTATACGTTTAATGAAGTAATACAAAAAAATAATAATAACCCCCAAGAAATAAACTTATTTCTAAAAGGGCTAGGGTATAAATGCCATAAAGTTAGTCCAAGAACTAATCTTAAACAAGGGGCAAATAAAAACATGTATTGGTTTCTTCCATATGGTATAATTTTTTCTTTTACAAACAATTTTACTGCATCAGCGATAGGTTGTAAAATACCTCAGAGTCTCACTTTATTGGGTCCTTTTCGTAGTTGGATATAACCTAAAACCTTTCGTTCTAATAAAGTAAAAAATGCTACAGCCAGTAATACACATAAACAAGTTAAAACTCTAATTACTAAATAAAGTACCACTTAAAAAAAAGAAAATAATAAAGGACGCAGAAATTAGAATTCGTCTGTTAGGTCAATTTCCACTATTAGTTAAATTAGCACCAGCCCAGAAAATTTTATTTTTAATTAAAAAATAAGGTTCAATTCATCCTTGATCCAGGGTTTTAATTTTAGATATTGCAGATCTAAAAGGTTTAGTTGACCCATAAACTAAAGGTGTTAAAAAGAATAGTGTGGATAAAGCTCTCCTATTCTTCCTTAAATTGTTTTCAATTAACCCTATATAAATCCCTGAAACTGTAATTAAATTAATTAACATAGACTGAGACCTTGGTAAAAACCTAAACTCTAAGTTTGAAATATCTAAACTCAAAATAAATTTTCCTCCAGAAATAGCCCCGATAGCTAAAATTATTACAGGGAGGGAAGTGTAAATACCTGAGTATCTAGAAAGAAGAGAAGTCCCTGTCTTATCTCAAGAAATAGCCTTTAGTATCCGTGAAACATATTTAGCGGTTATAAAAGTAGCAATTATCATAATCAAGACTCTAATAAAATTTGTTGGGGCTATAAATATTTTTTCTAAGATTATGTGCTTAGAATAAAAAGCACTCATAAAAGGGGCCCCGACCAAACATAGGCTTCTAACATTGAATATCACACATGTAAATGGTATTAATACTCCTACACCTCCTATTATTCGGATATCTTGTGAACCAAAGGTTACTATTAAGATGTGTCCTGCAGCTAAAAATAATAAGGCTTTAAATAAAGCATGAGTATATAAATGGAATAGCCCTAACGCAGGAAAATTTATCCCCAGGCTAAAGACTATTACACCTAATTGACTTAAAGTAGATAAAGCAATAATTTTTTTAATATCATTTTCATAGGTAGCTGCTCATCCCCCTAAAAGGCAAGTTACAGAGCCACACAAAAGTAGAATTATACATGTTCTTTCATCTAAAGGCAAGTTATATCTTAACCGAATAATTAAGAAAATCCCAGCTGTCACTAGAGTAGATGAATGAACAAGGGCACTAACAGGGGTTGGTGCAGCCATGGCTGCTGGAAGCCAAGAACTGAAAGGAAACTGGGCCCTTTTGGTTAAAGCTGCAACACATAGTATTAAAACAATTCCTGAGCCATAAAATATCGAATTCCCTATTGATAAAAAAGTGAATTGACCTTCAATTAAAAATAAAAATATTGTTAGCACAATAACTACATCCCCAAGTCGATTAATTATTAGGGTTTGAAATCCTGCTATCTGAGACTCTTTACTTTCGTAATAAATAATTAAAGCAAATGAAGTAATTCCTAACCCATCTCATCCTAGCAGAAGAAAAAAAATAGACCCAGAAAAAATTAGTAAATTCATTGAAATTACAAAAGACAAAAGAATTCAAATAAATCGCCCGGAAAATGGGTCTTCTTCTATGTATTTATAAGCAAACAAAAAAACGCTCCCAGAGATTAACGTAACTACTATACTGAAGCTAATTCTAATTTTATCAAAAATAAACATTAAAGAGAAATTAATACTTGATGAAGAAAATAAATCAACCTCTAGAATAACAGCCTTATTTAAAATTAGAAAATAATAAGTTATAGATAATATAAATAAAGAGTACCTTAATAATAATAAACTAAATTTTAACCTTTTAACCCTTTTCATAATTACTAACAGAGAAAGAACCTGCTTGGGAGATTCGGACAACAACCAACAGCATTGCTAATAAAAGGATAACCAAAAACAAAAACAAAGATAAGCTCTTTTCAGTTAAAAGGCTTTCCCCACTTATTCAAGTTCTAGGCCCTAGAAAGCGCGAAGGCAACGATCTTTCTGATTTTAAAGAAATTAAACAAGAACCAAAAATAAAACATAATATACTGATTACATTAAATTTAAATGGGTAATTTCTTCTCACCAGACAAATGTAAATAAATAAAACTAACAAACCACCAACATACACTAAAAATAGAACATAAGAAAACCAAAAACTTGATAATAAAGAAATAACCATCACTATAACTAGCCTAATAGCCACTACAATTGCTACTATTCTAATTGGGTTCTTGAGTAATGGTAAACAAAAAATTATTGATGAACAAAACCAAAACAGAAGTAACAATTCAAAAATAGTATTATATACTACCCTCTAACTCCCAAAGTTAGTATTCTGTTAAACTCTTTTTGATTAAGATATGGCCTTAAGATATATGGTCTTCTTTTTAGTTGCAAACTAAATCTTCTTAGTATAAAGTATAAAGCCGACTAATATTAAATTATTATATATTGATCCTAAATCAATCGCATATTATTCTGCCAAGTCAATTCATAATGTACATTTATGTACTGAAAATTGGTCCTTTCGTACTAAAATTTCAATTTAAAAAGATAGAATCTGACCTGGCTTACGCCGGTCTGAACTCAGATCATGTAGGATCAACAGTTCGAACAGAACCTTGCTAGAAAGCGGCTAGCCTTCAAGTTTCCTAGTCCAACATCGAGGTCACAAACTTATTAACTAAATTATGCTGTTATCCCTAAGGTAGTTTATGTAAATTTATAAAAATCGATAAATAAAATTAAGGAAATTTAATCAAATGTTCCTTTGTTGCCCCAACTAAATTATTATAAAAATTCTTTTACTTTAAATAAAACTCTAAGGGTCTTCTCGTCTTTTTTCAATTTGGAGGCTTTTTCACCTGCAAAGTAATTTCAATAAATTAGTTTAGAGACAGCTAAACTCCGTGATCCCATTCATACCTGACTCCATTTAAAAGCCAATTGATTGCGCTACCTTAGCACGGTCAAAGTACCGCGGCCATTTATAATTTTTGATAATGTACACTGGGCAGGTTTAACTTTAGATCTGTATCCTAAAGCTATGTTTTTGTTAAACAGACGAAGTCTCTTTTTGCCGAGTTCCTTTTTATCAATTATAAAATTTATACATAAGAAGTTAAATTAAATATTAAATATTTTTAAATTTAAATTAGATATTATTACTTATTTATACATTATTAAATCTAGTTAAAAATGCGTAGATATAACTTATAAAAAAATAAATTAACTTAGTAATTAATAGAATTCTTTTTTAATCTCGATTAGGTTAATAATAGAAAAAAAAATTTAAACTAAAATATTATTTGTACAAAATCTAATCATTGTGTACTTAACTTTTCAGTACTAAACACTTTTCTAAGTTTTCCAGATATCTTAAAAATTGGTAGTTTTTCACTACTAACTGTTCAATTTTAAAACCATATTTCAACATAATTAATTTAATTCTACAAAGTATTTGACAGTTAGCTCTTCTTAGTTCGGGAACTATAAAATTATATTATTTTAGTATAACCATTATTCAAAAGGTACAATTTATTAAATTTAAAATTTAAAGTAATTCCATCAAAGTAATTTTCAACAAATAAACTAAATCCAAACTTTAGAGAACTTATATAAATATAAAGACACCAAATACTCGGATTTTTTCAATGTAACTGAAATGTAATAAAATTTATACTTTGTCTTCAAATAATTATAATAAGTATACTATGTTTAATGTTTAAACCACAGTAACAGAAGATTCTGTATTTCTGTGAAAGTCTAGTGGAAGAACCTCCTCTCATTCACGTGAAATAGCTGGAGCTTTAGTAAATAAAACCCCCCGCTGTGCAATTAAAGCTTCTCACAACATAAATACAAATATTAAGACAGCAAAAATAGAAAATAGTGATCCAAAAGAAGACACTTGATTCCATTTATAATATGCATCTGGGTAATCAGAATACCGACGTGGTATTCCTGCTAAACCTAAGAAATGTTGGGGGAAGAATGTTAAATTTACAGCAAAAAATATCACCAAAAAGTGAGCCTTAGCCCAACGTTCATGTAAAGTTAGCCCTGTCATTAAGGGAAATCAATACACAAAACCCCCAAAGATAGCAAACACAGCTCCTATTGATAAAACATAATGAAAATGAGCTACTACATAGTAGGTATCATGTAGAACAATATCTAATGACGAATTAGATAAAACAATTCCAGTTAGTCCACCAAGAGTGAATAAAAAGATGAATCCCAGAACTCAGTACATAGCCGCACTAAAAGGTCCTCGGCTACCATACAAAGTTATTATTCAGCTAAATACCTTAATCCCTGTTGGAACAGCAATAATTATTGTTGCTGCTGTAAAGTAAGCTCGTGTATCAACATCTATACCAACCGTAAATATATGATGAGCCCAAACAATGAACCCTAAAATCCCAATTGAAATTAAAGCGTAGATCATTCCTAAAGTCCCAAAAGCAGGTTTAGACGTAAAATTACTCAAAATATGAGAAATTATTCCGAACCCCGGAAGAATTAAAATATATACCTCTGGATGCCCAAAAAATCAAAACAAGTGTTGATATAAAATTGGGTCTCCTCCTCCAGCCGGGTCAAAAAAACTAGTGTTAAAATTTCGGTCTGTTAATAATATAGTAATTGCCCCAGCTAGAACTGGCAATGATAATAAAAGAAGAAATGCAGTTACTAATACTGATCAAACGAATAAACTTAAACGTTCCATAGTTATAGCAGGTGACCGCATATTAAAAATGGTAGTAATAAAATTAATAGCCCCCAAAAGAGAAGAAGCCCCTGCTAAGTGCAAAGAGAAAATAACTAAATCAACTGATGTTCCTCCATGACCTATAGGACCTGATAAAGGAGGGTATACAGTCCACCCTGTTCCAGCCCCTCCTTCCATTAAAGTTGAACATAATAATAAAATAAACGAGGGAGGTAATAGCCAAAATCTTATATTATTTATTCGGGGGAAACTTATATCAGGAGCCCCAATCAGTAATGGGACTATTCAATTCCCAAATCCACCAATTATTAATGGTATCACCAAAAAGAAAATTATTACAAAAGCGTGAGCAGTTACAATAACATTATAAAAATGGTCATCACCTAAAAATGCCCCTGCGGCACCTAGCTCAAACCGAATCAATAATCTTAAACCTGTCCCTAAAAGACCACACCACATTCCAAAAATAATATACAGCGTACCAATATCTTTATGATTAGTAGAAAAAAGTCAACGCAT